GAATGGTAGTGAATAGAGAAAAAGATTCTTCTGATTTTCTTGTTCCTGAAAATATTCTGTCTATCTCCTAGACGCCGTAGAGAATTGACAATTTTCATGTCTTTCAATTCTCGTACTCGTAATTGGAAAGTTACGGAAGGAGATCCATCATTTTGCAATGAAAACAACGTAAAAAACTCTGGACAATTTCGAAATCAGACCAAGCGTTTTAATACATATGCCAAAAAATTCATTATTGGCCCACCATTGATTACAAGATTTAGCTTTTATGAATCGCTATTGGTTTGATACGAATAATGGCAGTCGTTTCAGTATGTTAAGGATACAGATGTATCCACAATTCATTTAGAGTTACTTAATAACCTATTTCTTATACTATATCTCTATCCTCTGAAATTCTCGAGTCGAAAGATGGATGCATATGCTGTGTTTCATTTTGCTAAATGATATCAATTAAACGGTGTATCAATTCTATAAATTGCATATAGCAATAAATAAATCAGCAAAATTCTTTTATTTTAGATAGAAGAAATGTTTCTTCTATCTAAAATAAAAGAATGTACCCTTATATCCAAATCCAATTTGCATCGAGAAAATAAATCCAAATTCCAGATTCCAGCAGTAGATGAATAATTGCAAATTTTTGTGTGTACAAGATTTGAATAACTTCAAAATAACTGACATAATTTTTGATTTTTCCTGATCAGAAAAATACATGAAAAAGAAAGGAGGTAGAAAAATTTTTTGATTTATGGTTAAAGAAGAAAACCAAGAAAACAGGGGTTCTGTTGAATTTCAAGTATTCAGTTTCACCAATAAGATACGGAAACTTGCTTCACATTTGGAATTACACAAAAAAGATTTTTCATCGGAAAGAGGTCTACGAAGACTTTTGGGAAAACGTCAACGTTTGCTGGCTTATTTGGCAAAGAAAAATAAAGTACGTTATAAGAAATTAATCAGTCGGTTGGATATTCGGGAGAAGTAATTTAATCGTTGGATTTTTTTTTATTTTATTAGTAGTCTTATAGTAGTCTTAGATTTTGCATTTTGATGAGCCTCGTTTTGAGGAATTCATGGAATAATGAATTAAGGAAAAAAGAATAAAAACAAGGATACATAAGATAAAAAAAAGAATAAATAAGATGATATTCGACCTCCACCTACATATTTTATTTCTTCTCCTATACAAAAACCAACAAGACCCAGTCCATTGGTAATTCCATCAATGACACCTTTATCGAAAAAAAGCGTTAGTTCGGCTAATCCTCTTATACCCAAGATAAAGACCTTAGTATAGAAAACATCTATATAACCGCGATTATATGACCAACTGTATATCTTTTTTTTTACTTGATCCAAAAAGAGGTTTTTGGGATTCCCTTTTACAAGGGAATTTAGAAAATTCAAATTTTGAAAAAAAGAATAAGAGGATCCATAGAAGATATATGCTATGAATAGACCAAAAATAGCTAAACTTACAGAAGAAATTGCATTAGTGAGAAATTCATATGAATTTATAGAAGAATTAGAACTTTCTTGTAAAAAGTTTCTTGAAGGAGTTAGCCACTTTGATAATATGGCTAATTCCGATATTCCATTATTAATTACTCCATTATCAAAATGGATTCCTATGAATCCAATGAACAAAGTAAAAAGAAGTAATATAAGAAGAGGAAATAGCATAGTATTTCCCGTTTCATGAGGATAGACTAAAATGTTTTTAGCCCCAAAAGGAGTCCTAAAGGATCCTATCCTATTTCTCGCATTACTGGGAATTTTGGATATATTTTGCGAAAAAAAAGAAACTCCACTCTTCATTGTTGATAAAACAAAATCCCTATTAACCTCTTTGGATATGCTTTTTCCCCATAAGGATATTGAATACAACGAGCCCTCTTTAGTACTACTGTAATTTTGAAAATGAACACGCAAATACCCATCAAAAGTAAGTAAATATATCCGAAACATATAAAATGCAGTTAATCCCGCAGTAAAAGAGGCTATTATTCCAAAAAAAGGTGAATACAACCAACTATTACTAAGGATTTCATCTTTGGACCAGAAGCAAGCAAGAGGTGGAATACCACAAAGAGAAAGTGTACCGCATAAAAAACTAGTTCGTGTAATTGGAACGTATTTTCTTAAACCACCCATAAGAACCATATTCTGACTTTTATCTGGTGAATACCCAACAAGAGGCTCCATTGAATGAATAACGGATCCGGATCCCAAGAACAATAAAGCTTTCGAATAAGCATGAGTGATCAAATGGAATAAAGCAGCTTGATAAGAACCTATACCTAGAGCTAACATCATATAACCCAATTGAGACATTGTGGAATAGGCTAAGCTTCTTTTAATATCTCTCTGAGCAAGAGCTAAAGTAGCTCCTAAGAAGAGTGTTATTGCACCTATTAAAGAAATGAAACTCATTATCAAAGGCAGGGATATGAAAAGAGGAAGAAGTCGAGCTAGAAGAAAAATCCCCGCAGCAACCATAGTTGCTGCGTGTATAAGAGCCGAAATGGGAGTGGGCCCTTCCATAGCATCGGGTAACCATATGTGAAGAGGGAATTGTGCGGATTTTGCAACTGCACCAAGAAATAAAAAAAAAGCACACAAAGTAATAAGTAAAGAATTCATCCCATTATTAGGAATCCAGTTATTAGCTATTTGGAACAAATCCCGAAATTCTAAACTGCCTGTTATCCAAAAAAATCCTAAAATTCCTAATAACAGACCAAAATCCCCTACACGATTAGTTACAAAAGCTTTTTGACAAGCACTCGCTGCAATTGGACGTGTAAACCAAAAGCCTATCAATAAATAGGAACACATTCCCACAAGTTCCCAAAAAAAATAAATTTGTACCAAATTGGAACTAGTAACCAACCCCAACATAGAAGTATTAAAAAAACTTATATAAACAAAAAATCTCAAATATTCTTCATCGTGAGACATATAATCGTCACTATAAATAAGAACCAAGATTCCTACAGTAGTAATTAGTATTAACATAATAGAAGTAAGGGGATCAATGAAGTATCCAAATTCTAAAGAAAAATCATTATTGATGGTCCAAGACCATAGATATTGATAGATAGAACTTCCATTTATTTGTTGAATAGATAGATGAACTGAGAATACCAGAGCTATACTTAAGAGTAAAACACTAGGAAAGGCCCATATGCGACGAAGATTTTTTGTTACTGTCGGAATAAGAAAAAGTCCAAACCCCATTGACATAATAACAGGAAGTGGAAGAACAGGGATTACCCAGGCATATTGATATGTATGTTCCATAAGAAAAAAAAAAATGTATAGCAATTTTTAGTTGAAATTGAAAGTTCAATTTGTCTATAAAAGAAAATAATTGTTTCCGATTCACCAAACCTATTCTTATCTTTTTCTAAAGGAATTAAAAAAACAAAATAAGAATAAGAAAAAATACTGGAATTCCGAATTTTTCCAAATTTGTCTCACTGAAATATTCAAAAATGCGGAATGGGTTTAATTACTTAAATTCAAAAAGTTAATCAAAGAATATCGTTATCTAGTTATTAGCTAAAAAAAGCTATTTTTTTTATTAAAATAAAAAAGATTGAATCATATAACTTTCTATTCATTTTTGTATTTCTTTCTGGTAAAATGAAATAGCTCTCTTGTTTCCTAACTGATTGATAGAATTCCATTCCAAAGAAAACCCCTATTTTTAGTCCAAAGAAAACCCCTATTTTTAGGAAATTCTCGAATATTTCTTACTTCATATAAAACGGAAATCCTAGTGACTAGAACTATCTAAGTTTTAGAATGTCTTGTTTAAGAGATTAAGTTTTTTTTACTTTGATTGGAATTCAATGATGGAATACTGTTCTGAACTTAATTAACTATTTGATTGAATTTTAGCTTCTTTTTATCTCCCCTTCTTATATGAGAGCTTATTCCCCATACCATATATTTATATATGGAGTATATTTGATATATAAATTGATTTAAATAGAAAACCTTTGTATATAATATATTTTTGTCTATATTCTATATTATTAAAACAAAATCGAAAAAAATATATATAATACGGTAAAAAAAACTCTTGTTTTATTCACTTTAGACAAAATCAAAATAAAGTAAAAAAAAAAATTATAATTTTAGTATAAATACTAAGAAAAAACAGAAAGAAGGATTAATTTGTGACAATAGATGTCTTTCACATACAACTAGAAAAAAAAGAATCTCCTTTTTGAATGGCAGTTCCAAAAAAACGTACTTCGACGGCAAAAAAACGTATTCGTAAAAATATTTGGAAAAAAAAGATTTATTTTTCCATAGTAAAGTCTTACTCTTTAGCAAAATTCAGATCATTTTCTAGCGGCAACGAGCATCCAAAACCAAAAGGTTTTCTGGGCAACAAACAAACAAATAATCAGGTTTTTGAATAATCTGAATTAACCTATGCCAAACAAATCTGAATTATTTAATATGAATAAATAGCTCGGATTAATTAATGAATGTACTTGATATGTGTATGTGTCGAATTCCTCGGTACAATCTTCTTAGAACTAATCCCTCTGTTATTGTTCTATAGAACAAAAGTTTTTGGTATATTGTGTGTTCAGTATTCTTTTCCTATCAAAGAACTTTTGATAATAGAATCCTCCTTTTTTTTTTAGGAGGATTCTATTATCAAAAGTACAGTATTCTTGCAATAGGACTTACAACCTCTACCTATCTTATCTCTTATCCAAAATTCACAAAGTATTTAATGATGAAATTCTAATGTTCCTAAATTCTATGGATTCTCCCAATCTCGACGATTTTGGAGAAAATAACTATTATTCTTTTAAGTAAACTTTTATTTCAAGTTAGCCGCCATGGTGAAATTGGTAGACACGCTGCTCTTAGGAAGCAGTGCTCAAGCATCTCGGTTCGAGTCCGAGTGGCGGCATTCTCGAAAAAGAATACAATAGATTAGAAAATAGATTCAATTCGAAATTTCCAATTTTGTAATGGACCTTCTCCTTATGCTATTCCCAACTTTAGAACATATACTAACTCATATCTCTTTCTCAACTATTTCAATTGTAATTATGATTCATTTGATAACCTTATTAGTTCGTGAACTTAGGGGATTACGTGATTCGTCAGAAAAAGGAATGATAGCTACTTTTTTCTCTATAACAGGATTCTTAGTTTCTCGTTGGGTTTCTTCGGGACATTTTCCGTTAAGTAATTTATATGAGTCATTGATCTTCCTTTCTTGGGTTCTGTATATTCTTCATACTATTCCTAAGATACAGAACTCTAAAAATGGTTTAAGCACAATAACTATGCCAAGCACTATTTTCACGCAAGGCTTTGCCACATCAGGTCTTCTAACTGAAATCCATCAATCTACAATATTAGTACCCGCTCTACAATCTCAGTGGTTACTGATGCATGTCAGTATGATGTTACTAAGTTATGCAACTCTTTTGTGCGGATCCTTATTATCCGCTGCTCTTCTAATCATTATATTTCGAAAGAATTTCGATTTCTTTTCTAAAAAGAAAAAAAATGTTTTAAGTAAAACCTTTAGTGAGATTGAATATTTCTATGCAAAAAGAAGTGCTTTAAAAAACACTTTTTTTCCTGCATTTCAAAATTATTACAAATATCAATTAACTGAGCGTTTGGATTCGTGGGGTTATCGTGTCATTAGTCTAGGCTTTACCCTTTTAACCGTAGGCATTCTTTGTGGAGCAGTATGGGCTAATGAGGCATGGGGATCCTATTGGAATTGGGATCCTAAGGAAACTTGGGCTTTTATTACCTGGACCATATTTGCAATTTATTTACATAGTAGAACAAATAAAATTTGGAAGGGTACGAATTCTGCACTTGTAGCTTCGATAGGATTTCTTATAATTTGGATCTGCTATTTTGGTATCAATCTGTTAGGAATAGGTTTACATAGTTATGGTTCATTTACATTAGTATCTAAATGATTACATAACATAAAACCCTTTTTTATGAAGGTTTTTTCCATTTTTGTTTGATTTGAGAACCCCTTGAGCGTCTTTTCATTTCAAAGGGTTCTCAAAAATTCGAGATAGATCTAATTAGACTTTTTGGCTTTTTTTCTGAATTTTTTGGGTTTTCAACTATAGGAATATAGAGTGGACTAGTTAATAGTTAAAAAAAGAAAATCCTATTTCGGATAATAATTGGATAAGAGAGCCTCCACCCTATCAACGGATAGCGAGAGAACAAAATCTGGATAAATACCAATTCCTATTACTGGTAAAAAGATACAGATTAAAAGAAAGAGTTCTCGTGGCCCAGAATCCAAAAAATTTGCGTTTGGAATATGAAATAGCTTGTATCCATAGAACATCTGGCGTAACATAGATAATAAATAAATAGGAGTTAATATCATTCCAATTGCCATTAGAAAAGTAATTAGCATTTTTGGCATTAACATAAATTTAGGACTAGTAATTAGTCCGAAAAATACTACTAATTCCGCAACAAAACCGCTCATCCCTGGCAAGGCAAGAGAAGCCATTGAAAAGCTACTAAACATAGTAAAAATTTTCGGCATTGGGATAGATATTCCCCCCAATTCTTCGAGATAAACAAGACGCATTCTATCACAAGCCGTCCCCGCCAAGAAAAAAAGTGTAGCACCGATAAATCCATGGGATAATATTTGTAAAATAGCTCCATTTAGTCCAATGTTGGTTATGGAAGCAATCCCTATAATTATGAAACCCATGTGGGATACGGAGGAATAGGCTATTCTTTTCTTGAAATTTCTTTGACCAAGAGAAGTTGAAGCTGCATAGATTATTTGCACCGCTCCTATTATTACCAACCAGGGGGAAAATAGATAATGAGCATGAGGTAACAATTCCATATTGATCCGAATCAATCCGTATGCTCCCATCTTTAATAGGATTCCCGCTAAAAGCATACATGTACTATAATGCGCTTCTCCGTGGGTATCCGGTAACCATGTATGTAGAGGTATAATCGGCAATTTAACAGCATAAGCAATAAGGAAGCCAAAATAAAGTAGTATTTCCAATGTTGCGGGGTATGATTGGTTAATCAATCTTTCCAAATCTAATTTTGGTTCGTTGTAACCATATAAGCCCATACCCAGAACTCCGATTAAGAAAAAAATGGAACCACCTGCAGTATACAAAATAAACTTGGTAGCTGAATACAGACGCCTCTTTCCCCCCCATATGGATAAAAGTAAGTAAACAGGAATTAATTCTAACTCCCACATTATAAAAAAAAGTAAAAGGTCTCGTGAAGAAAATAATCCTATTTGACCACTATACATTGCTAGCATCAGGAAATAGAATAATCGTGAATTCCGGGTAACTGGCCAAGCTGCTAAAGTAGCTAAAGTAGTGATAAACCCTGTCAATAAAATAGATCCTAATGAAAGTCCATCGATTCCTAATCTCCAGTGGAAATCGAAAACATCTATCCATTTAGAATCCTCCTTTAATTGGATTAAGGGATCTTCCAATTGGAAATGATAACAGAATGCATAAGTCATTAGAAGGAATTCTAATAAACAAATAGATATAGTATACCACCTAATGATTTTGTTTCCTTTATGAGGTAAAAAGAAAATTAATGAACCCGCAAATATCGGCAAAAGAACAAGTATTGTTAACCAAGGAAAATAACTCATGATAAAGTAATAAAGACAAGATACGTTTTGACCAGAAAAGCCCATGCTCGATTGTTTCGAGCACAGGCTTCTTCGGTAAAGAGGAATCTGACGATTCAAGTGGAGTTTTTTGTAACGTATCAATAAGATAGAGCCATGCTGCGAGTTGTTTCAGGCCCTAAATAAACGCGGACACTTAAAAAATCTGTTGGGCAGGCGGATTCGCATCTCTTACAACCCACACAATCTTCGGTTCTCGGCGCGGAAGCAATTTGCTTGGCTTTACATCCATCCCAAGGTATCATTTCTAACACATCTGTTGGGCAAGCTCGTACACATTGAGTGCATCCTATACATGTATCATAAATTTTTACAGAATGTGACATTGGATCTATAAATTTTGCTTTTCAACATAAAATTTTTCGATCTGGTAAAAAGAAAATTAGTACTATATAAGTTAGATGTATTGTAGACACCAGACGAAACAATGGTTTATACAAGGTTTAACAAAAAATTCTTAATCTGTTTGTGAGAAGGCATGAAAAGAGCCAAAAGACTTGAATTTAAGGCTTCAACAGTCATAATTATACGAATTCTACATACTAATTCCAATTAGTCAATTTATTGGCTATCATCTTTTCAGTAGAAATTATTGCAATATTCAAATTGCAATATCAATGAATTGAAAAATGCAATATCCAAAAAAAATGCAATATTCAATAAGAAAAAAAGAATAGTCTGAAATAACCTACTCCAAAAAAGGAGATTCTGAAATAATAATAAGCCATTTCTATTCATCTTAATGTTCCATATTATTATATATGCACCTTTGTTTAAAGGATTCTATGTCTAATTATTCAAAAAATTAGATTGATTGATACGAGTGGATTTCCTGTTACGATGGATGGAAGAAAGAATGGATAATCCAATAGCTGCTTCAGCAGCCGCGAGGGCTATAACAAAAATTGTGAAAATGTCTCCTTTTAATTGGCGACTATCAAATAGATCAGAAAATGTTACGAGATTTAGATTAATTGAATTCAGTAAAAGTTCAAGACATATTAGAGCTCTAACCATGTTTCGGCTTGTGATCAATCCATAGATACCAATCGAAAATAAATAGACACTCAAAAAAAGTACATGCTCAAACATCATTAACTAACTCCTTATCAATCTCGATTCATTTCAATATGAGGACAAGAATTGAACCGATTCAATTAATTAGAAAAGAACAATTACGCAACAAAAGAAAAAAGAAGGTATTTGTTGTGTTGGCAGTAGATGGGTTTTACTAAATCCAAATTCTGATTCTTTAGTTATTTATTTTACATTTGAAATTCTAAGAATTTTGATTCATTCTAAGTATTTCTTATTGGCGAGCCATAGTAATTGCACCTATTAAGGAAACTAGAAGAATTAGGGAAATGAGTTCAAACGGAAGATAAAAATCGGTTGCTAAATGAATCCCAATTTGTTGAACGTTATTTATGATACCCTGTTCTACTATTTGGTTTGATCTTGTAGTCCAAAGAATTCCATACCATGACGTATCTGGGATAGTAGTCATTAGTGAAAAAGGAATAGTTATACAAACGAGTAAAGTAAACCCATCTCCAATAGTTGAATAATTCGTATCTTTAGACCATTCTGAGCCGTTTGCAAACATTACAGCAAATAGGATCAAGACATTTATGGCTCCTACATAAATAAGAAGTTGTGCAACAGCTACAAAGTAGGAATTCAATAAAAAATAGAATAAGGATATACAAACAAGAACTAATCCCAGCGAAAAGGCAGAATAAATTGGGTTGGTAAGTAATACTACTCCTAGACCCCCTAGTAGAAGAACAAATACCCCAAATAGCACAAGAATCTCATGTATTGGTCCGGGTAAATCCATTATGGATAAGAAAAAGTTAATAGTATAAAATTTTTCATGAACTGACTAAAACTAAACGATTCAAGGAAGGAAAAAGAGATTAGGATATTTTTTTGTATATTGTATATAAGTTGTATAGTTAGAAATTACATCATTAAAATCTACTCTCATTTTAAATCCGGAATAATTTGCAATAAGCAGTAGTTATTATTTTTTCTTTGTAGTTATTATTTTTTCTTTATAGTTAGTAAAAAACTATTCGATTAAAAAAACCTAGTACCTAGTAATCAGTAATCGTTCTTAAATTCCAAGATTTTTCTTCCTCTATTTTACTTCGAGGCGAATTCCTAATTGTTTGAATTGTGTAATCTCCCATTATGGAAATTGGTAACCTACTCAAAGCAATTTGATTGTAATTTAATTCATGACGATCATAAGTAGAAAGTTCATATTCTTCAGTCATGGATAAACAGCTTGTCGGACAGTATTCAACACAGTTACCACAAAATATACAAACTCCGAAATCAATACTATAATTAAGCAATTGTTTCCTTTTAACATCCTTTTCGAATCTCCAATCCACAAGGGGTAGATCTATCGGACATACGCGAACACATACTTCACAAGCAATACATTTATCAAATTCAAAGTGTATTCGCCCCCGGAAACGCTCGGATGTAAGTGATTTTTCATAAGGGTAGTGAATTGTTATAGGTAAACGATTTGTGTGGGATAAGGTAATTAGGAAACTTTGACCAATGTATCTTGCGGCGCGTATTGTTTGTTGACCATAACTAATCAACCCTGTTATCATAGGGAACATATTTAAAATATCGATGAAAAAGGTATGTTTCTTTCTCTTGTTTGAAAGAACTTTTGTGTTGAAGATATTCTTACTGTTATTGTATTATCTTATTTATATTTATAGTGAAACTAGTTGAGAAGAAGTTGTTAATAAGAGATTGCCCAGAGAAATAGGTAAAAGAAATTTCCATCCAAGATTTAATAACTGATCCATTCTCATTCTGGGTAAAGTCCATCTTATTGTGATAGAAATGAAGAGAAAAAAATAAGCTTTAGTTAATGTAATAAGGATACCCGTTATCATTTCCAAAATTCCAACCATTTTATTCATTTTGAAAAACCCAAAAAGGGGTATATAGGGGATAGAAAAATTCCACCCGCCTAAGTAAAGAATAGTTACAAATAAAGAGGAAACTAATAAATTTAGGTAAGAAGCAAGATAGAATAAACCATATTTAATACCGGAATATTCGGTTTGATAACCCGCTACTAATTCTTCTTCTGCTTCTGGTAAATCAAAGGGTAATCTTTCACATTCTGCCAACGAAGAAATTAGAAAAACTAGAAAGCCTATAGGCTGACGCCAAAGATTCCATCCAAAAAGACCATATTTTGACTGTGCTTCAACTATATCAACTGTACTTGAACTGTTAGATAATCATAGTCGATGATAACATCACAGTTCCCACCGCTATTTCAAAACCGTACATGAAACCTTAGCTTCATACGGCTCCTCTATGATCAGAAAAAGGAAAGGGTTGTTCCATTTTGGTATTACCCCCTGTGCGTAGATAGAGTTAGGTAAGATAAAATTGATTGGAAAGCCCTAAATTAGACCAAAGCAATTCCGTCTGCTCGAATAATAAAAAAGCGCTTCCGAATTGATCTCCCCCTTTATGTAATAAAATGCAAATTTTTCTTTGTTCAGTAATAACTTATTATTGGAATAAAACACTCGTTATAGCAATTAATAAATGGAAAGAATTGAGCATTAGTTCATGAGAAATTTTGTATGAATATGGATAAAGGAAGGAAATAATAAATAAGGATTCTTTTTTTATTGCATTTCATATCTTTTGTCCTATTCTTCTTTCCCTGGGAAAGGAATACTTAAAAAGAAAAAAGGAATAAAGGGTTAATTCGTTCTTGGTAGCCATTTCTTTAACAAGTGAATGGGAACAATACTCTGGATCGGAATCCGAAGAAAGTACTACTTGATCATTTCCACTAATTTCAAGTCCTTATTATGATTCCTTTTAGAAGAAAAAATGTCTAATGATTTTGATTCTCTCATTACTAATCCTTTATGTACTTTAGTGTTCCTAATCCCTCACTAACTTTTGATGGATTCCCTTACGGTTATAAGTTTTAGTAATAACTAAAAATATTCAAGTAATGGAATTCCATACCGCGAATCCTTTATTCTTGCCCGCTTCAAGATATGATGACTAATCAAACAATCTCAACCTTGGGGTAAAGAGTTTACACTGCTTATGTTTAGTTCAACTTTTTTCTTGTACGTAGGAAATGAGATTTTTTCTTTTTACTGCAAATTACTAAGCAGTTTTGTTTCACTCATATAGCTATCTAGTTTAACTTATCAACCTGAATGCAGAATAAGAAAAGGAACATTAAGTACTCAATATATTTTCTAGGAAAAAGCTCGTATTTTAACGAATCGCACGTAGAGATATTGCTAGCACACAAAAAGTTAATGGTATTTCATAACTAATAGATTGAGCAGCTGCTCGTAAAGCGCCTGAAAAAGAATATTTATTATTTGAGCTATATCCTGCAATAAGAAGACCAATAGGAGCAACACTTGAAATGGCAATCCATAAAAAAATCCCAATACTAAGATCAGCTAAAACAAAACGATATCCCAAAGGGATAACTAAAAAACTTAATAAAACGGATACGACTGCTATAGAAGGTCCAATGCTAAATAAAGGAATATTTCCTCGGGATGGGAGGATATCCTCTTTAAAAAGTAGCTTAGTTCCATCTGCTACAGCTTGAAGCAGTCCCAGGGGGCCAGCATATTCAGGACCAATACGTTGTTGTATCGACGCGGAGACTTCTCTTTCTAACCACACAATTACGAGTACTTGTATTGTGATTCCCAGTAGGAGGGTCAAAATGGGTAGAATCCATATCATTCCATAGACTTCTTTTAATAATTCCGATTTTGAAAAACAATTGATAGTTTCTACCTCTACCCTATCTATTACCATTTCAACGATCAACTTCCCCCATAATGATATCTATACTACCTAATATTGTCATTATATCAGCCAATTTCATTTTTTTAACTAACTGAGGAAGAATTTGCAAATTAATAAAACCGGGTGGACGAATTTTCCATCTCCAGGGGAAAAGGCTATCATCTCCTACCAGATAAATTCCTAATTCACCTTTTGGCGCTTCTACTCTTACATAAAGTTCTTGCTTTGATAATTCAAAATTGGGCGAAGGTTTTTTACCAAGAAATCTATATTCAAAATCATTCCATTCGGAATTCTTTGCTTTCTTAAAACGTCGGGCTTCTAAATTCTCATAAGGTCCTCCAGGAATTTTGCGTATAGCCTGTTGAATAATTTTTATGGATTCCCCCATTTCACCGATTCGTACTAAATAGCGAGCTAAGGAATCTCCTTCTTTTTGCCATTGGACTTTCCAAGCGAATTGATTGTAAGACTCATAAATATCAATTTTACGAAGATCCCATTGTATTCCAGAAGCTCGTAACATCGGTCCTGATAAGCCCCAATTTACAGCTTCTTCTCCGCTAATAAAACCAACCCCTTCCACTCGTTCTAAAAAAATGGGGTTCCGCGTAATAAGTTGTTGATATTCAACAACTCCTCGTAGAAAATAATCACAGAAATCTAAACATTTATCCATCCACCCATAAGGTAGATCGGCAGCTACTCCTCCGATGCGAAAGTAATTGTGCATCATTCGCATACCTGTAGCAGCTTCAAATAGATCATATATCAACTCTCTCTCTCTAAAAATGTAGAAAAAAGGGGTCTGTGCTCCGAGATCTGCCATAAAAGGCCCAAGCCATAACAAGTGAGAAGCTATACGGCTCAATTCTAACATAATTACTCTAATATAACTGGCTCTTTGGGGTATTTGAATATTCTCCAAGAATTCTGGTGCATTCACCGTTATTGCTTCTGTAAACATAGTAGCTAAATAATCCCACCGTGTTACATAAGGCAAGTATTGTATAATAGTTCTATTTTCCGCGATTTTTTCCATTCCTCTGTGTAAATAGCCTAATATGGGTTCACAATCAATAACATCTTCACCATCGAGAGTAACGATCAGTCGAAGAACACCGTGCATTGATGGGTGGTGAGGACCCATATTGACTATCATAAGATCTTTTCTTGTAAGTGGTAGACTCATAATTCTTTTTTCCTTAATTCATTATTCCATGAATTCCTCAAAACGAGGCTCATCAAAATGCAAAATCTAAGACTACTATAAGACTACTAATAAAATAAAAAAAAATCCAACGATTAAATTACTTCTCCCGAATATCCAACCGACTGATTAATTTCTTATAACGTACTTTATTTTTCTTTGCCAAATAAGCCAGCAAACGTTGACGTTTTCCCAAAAGTCTTCGTAGACCTCTTTCCGATGAAAAATCTTTTTTGTGTAATTCCAAATGTGAAGCAAGTTTCCGTATCTTATTGGTGAAACTGAATACTTGAAATTCAACAGAACCCCTGTTTTCTTGGTTTTCTTCTTTAACCATAAATCAAAAAATTTTTCTACCTCCTTTCTTTTTCATGTATTTTTCTGATCAGGAAAAATCAAAAATTATGTCAGTTATTTTGAAGTTATTCAAATCTTGTACACACAAAAATTTGCAATTATTCATCTACTGCTGGAATCTGGAATTTGGATTTATTTTCTCGATGCAAATTGGATTTGGATATAAGGGTACATTCTTTTATTTTAGATAGAAGAAACATTTCTTCTATCTAAAATAAAAGAATTTTGCTGATTTATTTATTGCTATATGCAATTTATAGAATTGATACACCGTTTAATTGATATCATTTAGCAAAATGAAACACAGCATATGCATCCATCTTTCGACTCGAGAATTTCAGAGGATAGAGATATAGTATAAGAAATAGGTTATTAAGTAACTCTAAATGAATTGTGGATACATCTGTATCCTTAACATACTGAAACGACTGCCATTATTCGTATCAAACCAATAGCGATTCATAAAAGCTAAATCTTGTAATCAATGGTGGGCCAATAATGAATTTTTTGGCATATGTATTAAAACGCTTGGTCTGATTTCGAAATTGTCCAGAGTTTTTTACGTTGTTTTCATTGCAAAATGATGGATCTCCTTCCGTAACTTTCCAATTACGAGTACGAGAATTGAAAGACATGAAAATTGTCAATTCTCTACGGCGTCTAGGAGATAGACAGAATATTTTCAGGAACAAGAAAATCAGAAGAATCTTTTTCTCTATTCACTACCATTCCGCGTCTTCGACTTCTATTAGTTTCTTTTCTTTTTTAATGCAATAGCTATAGTTTGATATAGAATCCATTTCTCAAAGTAATGGAAACCATTCTATTCTCTTATAGGAAATGGTTCGAAAATCGC